AGGAGTTGAATGAAAATAAGACGGATTTCACACAAATACGCAATTTGAGATTTTATCTATGATTTTACTATTCGAATAACTGGAAGTAATTCAGAATTCTCCGGTTAGGATCAATCTAAACCAGCCCCATTATGTATAAATTCAGCATGCCAACTATTAAACAACTTATTAGAAATACAAGACAGCCAATCAGAAATGCCACGAAATCCCCCGCTCTTCGGGGATGCCCTCAACGTCGAGGAACATGTACTCGGGTGTATGTGCGACTCGTTTAGATCATACCATGCGCTGGTACAAAAGCAAGAAAAAAACTTTCCAGTATCAATGATCAGTACCGGTGAATAGTATAGAATGTAAGAAGGGACTCCATTCACTATAAAAAAAAAATAATAAAAAAAGCTATCACATTCCTACATTGTGGATAAATTTTATGGTTTCCGTTGGTGCAAATCTCAATTTAAGATGAGAAGAAATTCTCCATTGGTAGCAAATGGTTAGCCATTAAGCGGAGGAAATCTTTTTTTTATTTACTTTCTTATTTACTTATTTAATTTGAATTTTTTTTTTTATTATTTTTAATTTATTTAATTTAATTTGAATTAAATTTATTTCATTTTTACTTATTTAATTTACTTACTTTTTAATAAATATAAATAAAATAAAAAAAAAAAGGCATAAAGATTAAGCTCCTACTCTGGCAAGAACGGACTAAGAGGGTCAGCTACCCAGCTAAGTTTCATAATTAAATACCGTTACTGTATAGGTAGATCTCATTGTGAAAGGCCTATTGCTGGATAATTCATGGGTAGGGCCAAAAAGGGTGAACTATACAAGTTACCAATAACGTTGATTAAATGAAGTAAAGGCTCCGGTGTATAGAGAAGACCTCACCGTTTAGGAAGGCACCATAGAAACGAAGGAATCCGCTATTTCTTTATCCATTTTTTTTTCTATTTTTGACACCTATAACACAATAGAATTTCTTTATTCCGCATTGAAATGCCTAAAAAAAAGAAGAAATCGCGGTCAGGAAGGTTATAGTAGCCAAAGCCCTTGGAATTTTTATTTTATACATTGGAAAAATACGTTTTGTTCTTAATAGATTAGGAAAGGGGAAAGGAATAACTGAAAGAAAAGAAATAAATTCGTTATTCGGTGGAAGTTTCATCTATTCAATGACTAGAATTAGACGGGGATATATAGCTCGTAGACGTAGAACAAAAATGCGTTTATTTGCATCGAACTTTCGAGGGGCCCTTTCAAGACTTACTCGAACTATTATTCAACAGAAAATAAGAGCTTTGTTTTCGGCTCATCAGGATCGGGGCAGTCAAAAGAGCAATTTTCGTCGTTTGTGGATCACTCGGATAAACGCAGTAATTCGCGAATGGGGGGTATCCTATAGTTATAGTAGATTAATACACGATCTGTACAAGGGACGGTTGCTTCTTAATCGTAAAATACTTGCACAAATAGCTATATTAAATAGGGATTGTCTTTATACAATTTCCAATGAGATAATAAAAGAAGTGGGTTATAAAAAGTCCGTCGGAATAATTTAAACGGAGTTTCCCGAAGAATGAACTCCGGGAAGTTAGAGTAGAAATTACTGGGATAAAAAAAATATGCTAAAATAGTCAAAACGAATGAACGCGCTCAGTAGAAAAAGCTTTCTCCAATTCTTTTTTTTTTTTTTTCTTACGACCCGATAATCTAATCTGGATTCTCGGAAAAATACCAATCTACTTTTGAGTTCGGATTCTAATTATGATTCCATTAAAATTATGATTCCAAATTAAGCCTAGTTATTTCTGGTTCTGGTTCTGGTTCTGTTTCTGGTTCTGGTTCTGGTTCTAAGACCAGTACTTCTAGCGATCGACTCCTTTCTTTCAAATGGTTTCTCATTATTGAGAAAGGGTAACAAAGATAAAATACGAGCTTGTTTTATAGCAATAGTAATTAATCGTTGTTGTTTCAAGGTCAATCTATTCACTCGTCTAGATAATATTTTGCCTTGTTCACTAACAAATCGACTAATTAAACTCATATTTCTATAATCAATCCGATCTCCCGATTGAATCGGGGGCAAACGTCTACGAAAAGATCGCTTGGATTTAAGAAAGGGTCGTTTGGATTTATCCATAGTTTGTTTTAGTTTATTCCTTCTCTTTATCTCGAAAATCCTATTTCTTAATTCTCATTTTGAAAGTCACGGATATAGGATTTGTTTATTTTGTATTTAAATATGTTATATATAATGTTATTTTTTACCCTTCCTTGAAAGGGTAATATTAAGTTCGCCCTATTTCTTTATCTCCCCATGAATTGTATATTTGTAACAATGCGGACAGAATTTTCTCAATTCTAATCGATTAGGTGTATTGTGACGGTTCTTTTGAGTAACGTATCTGGAAATGCCCCTTGATACCCCATTAACCTCGTTTCGGACACAACTGGTACATTCCAAAATCACCGTTACTCGGACATCTTTACCCTTGGCCATGAGCCTCCTTTGGATTTTGGATTTATTCAACTCTTCTACAAAACGAAGAAGAAGAAAGGAAGGAAAACAAATAGAAATTACTAACTTGAAATCGAATTCTAAAAGAAAGATCGAAGTACATAGTAAATTAAAGTCATAGTAAATAAAATGAAAATAAAAAATAATAAGTAATACAAAGATTTATAAACTCTATTTCAAATCGAAGTACAGTATTTCATTTCTCGTTTAAATATCTTGTATAATACTTTGAAATATCTTGTATAATACTCTTTCCTTAGACCCACATTTTTTATTCTACTCCCCCATTACTCTATTATTTTTTATTAATATTCATTTTTTTATTGAACCCGAACCTCCCTATGTGTGAATCCACTCTTATTTTTTCCCTTTCCTCCCTTATTTTAAAAATGGAAAAAAGGGAAAAAAGAGAAAAGCGGAGAGGGGGTTAGTCACAGATATTTGATTCTATCTTTAACCTTCTTCATTCCTTCCCATCTCAATAACTAAAATGAAAAAAAGGGGAATGTCAACGCATCCGGAAAAAAACGATTAATCTCTATCAATAGACCTGCTAAAGCCCCGAACCATAGCGTACTTAGTACTGGTGCCACAGAGAGATATGTTTTTAAATTTCGCATCGAAAAACCTCCTTTTTTATTGTAATACATAAATCGGTAGTTAAGGACCACTTATAGTTGTACACGTAATCCATAAGATTCCTCTAATATTAATATATTAAATTTTGTACAATATATATTAAATTTTGTACAATGATCCAGTAAAAGTAAATAGGATTTTCTCTTTTCTTAAAACAGAAAAAAAGCATCTCCCCCTTACCGAGCATTTGCGAAAAATACTCATTTGTTTTTGTATATGTATACAAGTCTTTTACTATGACTATTATTATATGTTAATATATGTTAAATATTATATGTTAAATGAGAAAAAAAAAAAAGACGAAATGGACAGAAAATTGTGTATATCAACGTAGGAAATAACGATGTGGAAAACAAGACAGGAATTCTCTACAATGACACTGTAGAGCAATGGAAGGGATGTGGCGCAGCTTGGTAGCGCGTTTGTTTTGGGTACAAAATGTCACGGGTTCAAATCCTGTCATCCCTATCTATTACTGCTCCTTTGAGCAGTAACGAGGGATCGTCTGAGATCGATTTAAATTGGGCATAGTATTTCAATAATACTATGCATCCAAAAAAAATGGGGTAATCCTTTTCTTTACAGTCTTATCTATTCATATAAGAAAGCGCTCTTAGTTCAGTTCGGTAGAACGTGGGTCTCCAAAACCCAATGTCGTAGGTTCAAATCCTACAGAGCGTGATTTTTTTATTCTTAGATCAAATTAGACTGAAAGGGATTCATTAACTTTTGCACAGCAATAGGAATTTGACCTCCTGTGGATTAAATAAAAAAAAGGAGGTCGATAAAAAAAAGAGATATTAATCAAAGGTCCAACTGATCACCACGTCTGTATTGTAAGTATGCAGTTACGAATAATCCAGCCAAAGTAATAGGAATTAGACCTAAGACGATTCCAAATAGAAAAACTTCAATCATTTCAATTTGTTTGAAAGAAAAAAAAGAGGTAATATATATACCTAAATACTAATCTGAATTGGCATGAATCTCAATGACCAAGAATTGCCAATTGAGGCTGTAAGTAACTATAGAATACATGGAATCTCACGTAAAGGTTTATTATTAAATTCAAATATAAATTTTAAATAAGTCGTATCTTGCTTAAACCAATAAATAGAGCGGAGGTTATAGTTAAAGCCGCTAGTAGAAAACCAAAAAAACTAGTTATCGTAAGCATAAAGGATCTAAATGAAATAATTTTTTTTCTACATATGCTTATAAAGCACTTACCTAAGTTTCCATTTTTTCAAAACAAAATAAGAGGATACGCAAAAATACCAATTGAAAGAAGAAGCTCAATTGAAAGTTTGTTATTCATCAGACGGTACTAACAAAGATAAAGTGGCAGGTATATAAAATGAAATCGATTCATCTTCATTGAGTAACTCTTAGCTAAACTAATAAAAGAATAAGTAATAAGAGCTGGGCCGTGTAACTTAATTTTTGAACATTTCGTCTATTTTTGAATTCTATCGAATCTATTGTCGATTTTCGAGCGAAGAGTAAGCTTCTAAAACTTTTTACTTTACTTTAAAATTAACTCATTAGAATCAGGCAATAGGTTCATTCGCGTAATATCGTGACTGAATGAGAAGAAAAAAGTTATTACATGATCACTCCAAATTTTTTTTTTCTAAAAATAAGAATTTTTATTTATTATCGTTTATAGGTTGCACGTTTTATCTTTCCATATACCAAAACCTCGCTCACCCCTGTAGCTGGGCCTTTGGTTCTCGGTCGAATACAAGAATGCATCACAACTATTGATTCCAATTATTTTATTCTTTCCTCTCTTTCTTTGATAGAATCCGATCTACTACACTTATTTGTTACTGGACGA